TAACTGTCAGTGTTCCTGTGATTTCTTACATTTCCATGTGATTTGTTAATATTTGTTAATAGTAATAAATAAAAGTAATAAATAAAGATAATATATAGTAATAAATAAAATATAGTAATAAATAAAGATAATATAAAGATAATAAAGAATAGAAAGAAATTAATCGCTTGGATCGTGTATCAACGTCCAATTACGGGAAAAGAAAAGGTTCCATCGGAACAATTATTTAGTTCAGGGTATCTCGTTTCTTTTTTTTTCTTTGAAAAAAAAAAGAGAGAAAGTGTGGAGAGAAATGATAAGAAGATATTGGAACATTAATTTGAAAGAGATGTTGGAAACAGGAGTTCATTTTGGTCATGCTACTAGAAAATGGAATCCGAAAATGGCACCTTATATCTCTGCAAAGCGTAAGGGTATTCATATTACAAATCTTACTAGAACTGCTCGTTTTTTATCAGAAGCGTGTGATTTGGTTTTTGATGCAGCAAGTAGGAGAAAACAATTCTTAATTGTTGGTACCAAAAATAAAGCAGCTGATCCAGTAGCGCGGGCTGCAATAAGAGCTCGGTGTCATTATGTTAATAAAAAATGGCTAGGTGGCCTTTTAACGAATTGGTCCACTACAGAAATGAGACTTCAAAAGTTCAGGGACTTGAGAATGGAACAAAAGACAGGGGGAATCAACCGCCTTCCGAAAGGGGATGCGGCTCGATTAAAGAGACAGTTATTTCACTTGCAAACATATTTGGGCGGGATTAAATATATGACAGGGTTACCCGATATTGTAATAATCGTTGATCAGCAAGAAGAATATATGGCTCTTCAAGAATGTATCACTTTGGGAATTCCAACAATTTGTTTAATTGATACAAACTGTGACCCGGATCTCACAGATATTTCGATTCCAGCGAATGATGACGCTATAGCCTCAATCCGCTTAATTCTTAACAAATTAGTATTTGCGATTTGTGAAGGGCGTTCTAGCTATATACGAAATCCCTGATTAATAATAAGAGAAATAAATTCTTTTTTGAATTCCATAGATTGATGAAATCCATTACTATTTCGGAATCTCATAAAAGAGATAAAAAACTGGGGATATTATGTGATTAGTTTGTATATAAAATATAAAATATACAATTCAAGTGAGCAAGTCGAAAAAAAGACGGTTGAATCAAAATAATTTCTTGTAAAGTTTTCTTTCTTTCAGAGGACAATATGAATGTTCTATCATATTCCATTAACACATTAAAAGGGTTATATGAAATATCCGGTGTGGAAGTAGGCCAGCATTTCTATTGGAAAATAGGCGGTTTCCAAGTCCATGCCCAAGTACTTATTACTTCTTGGGTTGTAATTGTTATCTTATTAGGTTCAGCCATTGTAACTGTTCGGAATCCACAAACCATTCCTACTGACGGTCAGAATTTCTTCGAATATATCCTTGAATTTATTCGAGATGTGAGCAAAACCCAGATTGGAGAGGAATATGGTCCCTGGGTTCCCTTTATTGGAACTTTGTTTCTATTTATTTTTGTTTCTAATTGGTCAGGGGCGCTTTTACCTTGGAAAATCATAGAGTTACCTCATGGGGAGTTAGCCGCACCCACGAATGATATAAATACTACCGTTGCTTTAGCTTTACTTACGTCAATAGCATATTTTTATGCGGGCCTTAGCAAAAAAGGATTAGGTTATTTCGGTAAATATATACAACCAACTCCAATCCTTTTACCCATTAACATTTTAGAAGATTTCACAAAACCTTTATCACTTAGCTTTCGACTTTTTGGAAATATATTAGCGGATGAATTAGTAGTTGTTGTTCTTGTTTCTTTAGTACCTTTAGTGGTTCCTATACCTGTCATGTTCCTTGGATTATTTACAAGTGGTATTCAAGCTCTTATTTTTGCAACTTTAGCTGCGGCTTATATAGGTGAATCCATGGAGGGCCACCATTGACTAAGTTTCGAAATAGTCTTTTTTAGCTTAGTGCAAGGTAATCTATGCCTTGCTCGAGATAATCTTCTTCGTGAACAAATATACACATAAATAGACAAAAAAGTATATAAGCTCTAGAAGAATAGTAAAAAAGATTACGATATTAGGGAATTGTAAAAAAAATTAGGTTCTATAGAGCGATTCCCATTTCAGTCGGTTTTATTCAATTCAAAGATTGACCAAAAGAAAATATTAATAAAGAATAAATTACATGAACTTAGATCAACCAAAGACTTCTATTTCTATGCAATGATTTAGACTAATAAATTCGCCCATTTAGATTGATTGTATCCATGTGGGATAATGCTAAATTATAAATTCAATAAAAAGAGGATAAGGGTTTACAAAAAATGAGATTCAAGAGAAAATGGTTTTGTTAAAAGAGTGGGATCAAACTAGGTATATGTAATATATATAATCGCTATAAGCCAACTTTCCTTTATAAATGTTTCGAAAAATATTTATAAAATCCGACTGAATCCAAGATACAAATAGTTGG